TATTTTAAATTAAATAAAAAATAGAATTATTTAATAATCTTAATCTATTTAATTTTTTTTTATAATTAAATAAAATTTAGCAATTAATCTTTTTCTATTAACTATTTTTTTAAATTTTTCGATCATCAACTTTTTTACTTACAAAAATTTTAAGATGAAATTTTATCATTTTTTTGAAATTTATTTCTTTGGGAGTTTTCTTTATGTCTTATATTTTTCTTTACTTATCAAATTTTAATTTTTCCAAGTTTTTTTTTTTATTACGCGGGGGGGGTGAATCCAGTATGTGGGTAGAAGAGAATAGAAAAGGAGAGTATATATATATGTAAGAACTTATACTATAATAATATATTTCAATAATATGGATTATTTCTGAGTTATTAAAAAATTTAATATTTACAACTATTATAATATAATTAATTATATATTAAATATTAAAATATTTCATATATATATTAGTAAGTATATATTGAGTATTAAGATATTTCTATACTTATATATTAGTAAGTATATATTGAGTATTAAGATATTTCTATACTTATATATTAGTAAGTATATATTGAGTATTAAGATATTTCTATACTTATATATTAGTAAGTATATATTGAGTATTAAGATATTTCTATACTTATATATTAGTAAGTATATATTGAGTATTAAGAGTATTCCCCCTTAATATATAGTAACTCCTATTAATTATTTAATAATAGTTAATACTAATATGTAAGTATATATTTAGTATTAATATTTTTTTGATACTCATTATTAAAATAAAAATATATTATTTAATAAATAATTATTCTATTTTTAGGTTTAAAAAAAATAAAGTTTTATTCTTGCTTAGAATTTAATTATTTTAATTAATATACATGAGTAATTTATTTTCAGTATAAAGTTTTATTATTTAATATTATTATTTATTTATTTATTTAATTAAATTAGAATTATATTGTGCCAGCATTCGCGGTTATACAATTTAATTAAGTTAATTTTTTAATGTAATTATTTTTTTATTTGAAAAATAATTTATTTATTTAGGTGGAATTTATATTTATTTTTATTTCTTTTTTTTATATTTTAAAATTTTTTTCAATAAACTAGGATTAGATACCCTACTATTAATTTTTTGTTTTTTTTTTCTAGATTATTATTAGAAATGTTCTTTAAAAATCAAAGAATTTGGCGGTTAATAAGGTCTTTTTAGAGGAACATGTTTTTTAATTGATAATCCACGATTTTTTGTACCAATTTTTTTATTTGTATATCTCTATTGTAAGAATATTTTATTTAAAAAAATTTTCTTTTTCTAATTTAGATTAATTTTAGGTCAAGGTGCAGTTTTATTTTGGTTAAAATGTGTTACTATAATTCTATATAATCTTTTTTTCTTTTTGAATTATTTAGGATTTAATAGTAAAATTAATTAAAAAGTTAATTTTAATAAAGTTCTAATTAATGTACATATCGCCCGTCACTCCTTTATATAGGATAAGTCGTAACAAAGTAGATTTACTGGAAAGTAAATCTAGAAGTTAAATCAGGAAGTAGCTTATATTAAAGCTAATTATTTACATTAATTTGAAAATTTTATTCTTTTTGATTTTATTTTTATTAAATATTTTTTTATTTTTATTTCTTTTTAGTTATTTAATTAAAAAATTTTTTGAAATTTACTGATAAGGTTTTAAATTATTAAATGAGAATAATTTATTAGTACCTTTTGTATCAGGGTGATCTAAATTTTTAAATTATTTTATTTTCCCGAATTTTGGTTAATTAAGTTTATATTATTTTAATTGTAACAAAAATTTTTTTAATTTTAATTTAATAATTAAAAGTTATTTGTACCTTCATATATCTGGTTTTCATGGATTAAGTTTAATTTTAGATTTAATAAAAATTTATTTTTTTTGTTTAATTCTTATGTTAATTGGGATAATCTAATTAATTAGTTAAAATTTTTTTTTATAAATTTTTTTTAAGTTTAATATTTTCTATAGAGTATTTAATAATTTATTTTTTTTTTATTTAATTTATTTTTATTTAATTTTTTACTTGATTTAGTTATAAAATTTTTCTATATTTTTAATAATGGATTAATTAGTATAATTTATGTATTTATATTAATAAATTAGACAAATATAGTTTTCATCTGTTTATTAAAAACATTTCCTTTAGAAAAAAATTAAAGGTAATTTCTGCCCTATGAATATTTAAATGGCTGCAGTATTTTAACTGTACAAAGGTAGCATAATAATTTGATTTTTAATTGGAATCTAGAATGAATGAATTAATGAAAAACTTATTTTATTATTTAAAAATTTATAATTTTATTTTTTGGTAAAAAAGCTAAAATTTTTTTTTGGGACGAGAAGACCCTATAGAATTTTAGTTTATTTTTTTTTTATTTTTATTATTTTTAATGAATAATTTTAATTAAATTTTAATTGGGGTTATTAATATAATTAAATTTTATTTTAAAAACTCATTTTTATTGTTTGATTGATCCTATATATAGATTATAAGATTAAATTACCTTAGGGATAACAGCGTAATTTTTATTTTAAGTTCTAATTTTAATAATTGTTTTCGACCTCGATGTTGAATTAAGAATATTTTGAGGTGCATAAGTTTCAATAATAAGTCTGTTCGACTTTTAAATTCTTACATGATTTGAGTTTAAACCGGTGTGAGCCAGGTTGGTTTCTATCTTATAATAATTTAATTTTTTTAGTACGAAAGGACCAATTAGTTTTATTTAAATAATTTAATTGATTTGGCAGAATTTAATGCATTAAATTTAGGTTTTAATAAAGTAAATATTTTTACATTCAATAATTTATTTGACGACTTTTCTGTTTTTATTAATAATGGTTTTATTATCAGTAGGTTATTTTACTTTATTAGAGCGTAGGGTTTTAAGATATATACAGTATCGTAAAGGTCCTAACAAGGTAGGGTTTCTTGGACTTTTTCAACCTTTTAGAGATGGTTTTAAATTATTTTTAAAGGAGTATTTTTTTCCTAATAATTGTAATTTTTTTTTTTTTTTTTTTTCTCCTATATTTGGTTTATTCCATTCTTTATTTATGTGGATTATGTTTCCTTTTATTAGAAATTTAATTTTTTTTAATTTAGGTCTTTTATTTTTTTTATCTTCTTTAAGTTTGAGAATTTACTTTATTATCATTATAGGTTGATCTTCTAATAGATTTTATTCTCTTTTAGGAAGAATCCGGGGAATTTCTCAATCTATTTCATATGAAGTTTCTTTATCTATTATTTTAATTTGTTATTTTATTATGGTTGAAGGATATGATTTTTTTAGTCTTATGCTTTTTCAAAGTGGGGTTTGATTTATTTTTTTTAGTTTTCCTTTGTTTTTTTGTTGATTTTCTTGTTGTTTAGCTGAGAGAAATCGTTCTCCTTACGATTTTTCAGAAGGTGAAAGTGAACTTGTTTCCGGGTTTAATGTAGAGTATTCATCTATATCTTTTTCTTATATTTTTATTTCTGAATATTGTTCAATTATTTTTATTAGAATATTTTCTTTATTAGTATTTTTTGGTTCTGACTTTTATCAATTTTATTTTTTTTTTAAATTAATTTTTATTTGTTTTATTTATATCTGAATTCGTTCCTCTTTCCCTCGTTATCGATATGATAAGTTAATATATTTATCATGGAAATGTTATTTACCTTTGAGTTTAAATTACTTATTTTTTTTTATTTTTATTAAAAGTTTAGTTTCTTATCATAAAAATTTGTTAAGCTAATAAATTTTTCTTTCTTATATTTTCAAAATATATGCTTTAGTATAAGCTAATTAGCTAAATTATTTTATCTCAAATTTTTATAGTTAAGGGATTTAAGATGAAGAAAGAGAAGTATATAAAAGTTAAGTTAATACCTGTATTTAAAAATGGATATTCAACTGGTTTTATTCCAATTCATGTTAATAAAATTAAGGTTGAAATTAATATTCAGAATATTATTTGATTTAATGGATAAAATCTTAGGGATTTAAATTTAGAATTATTAGTTATAGGAATAATAAATAAAATTATAATTGAAAAAATTAATGCTACTACTCCTCCCAATTTATTAGGAATTGATCGTAAGATCGCATAAGCAAATAAAAAATATCATTCTGGTTGAATGTGAATAGGAGTTACTATAGGGTTTGCAGGGGTAAAATTATCAGGGTCTGATAAAAAAAGTGGACAAATTATAATTAATATTATGAATATCAATAGTATAAATGAGAATCCTATAATGTCCTTAATTGAGTAAAATGGGTGAAATGGAATTTTGTCTAAATTAGAATTAATTCCTAATGGGTTATTTGATCCTCTAGAGTGTAATGAAACTAAGTGAAGTATCACTATTGCTGAAATAATGAATGGTAAAGCGAAGTGTAATGAAAAAAATCGATTAATTGTTGCGTTATTAACTGAGAATCCACCCCAAATTCATTTTACTATTATATCTCCAATATAAGGAATGGCCGAAACTAAATTAGTAATTACTGTTGCTCCCCAGTAAGATATTTGACCTCAAGGTAGAACATAACCTAAAAATGCAGTTCCTATAATTATAAATATTATAATAATCCCTAGATTTCATGTTATAATTAGTTTATAAGATCCATAGTATATTCCTCGTCAGATATGTATATATATACATATGAAAAATATTGATGCTCCATTAGCGTGAATATATTTAATTATTCATCCATAATTAACATTTCGTATAATATGATCTACTGATGAAAATGCTAATTCAATGTTTTGATTATAATGTATGGACAAAATTAACCCAGAAATTAATTGGATTATTAAACAAATTCCTAGTATAGAACCAAAATTTCATCAAATGAATAAGTTTACTGGGGCTGGTAAGTCAATTAATGAGTTATTAATAACTTTAATTAAATGTTTTTTTCGAAGTGATTTGTTCATTAATTTTTTGATCGTAATGGGCCTAAATTTTTTATAATTATTTTTGATACTATAATTATAGTAATTAATAGATAAATTACTATAAAAATTAATATAAATAAAGATTTTTTATTATATATTTTTATAAGTATTAATTCTATTATTGAATTTCTAGTTAGTATTTCTTGATTTTCATTTGTCAAAATTAGAAATAAATTTCTTTCTATTGGGATTAATAATATTATTAAAATAATTGTTAAATTGATATTAAATTTAAACTTTTCATTAGAAACAATTCTTGTTATGTAAGAAAATATAATTAAAAGTCCACCTACTATTATAAGAAAAAATATTATTGATAATCAAGAATTTTGTCTTATTAAGTTTATTAAAATTGAAATTATTAAAGTTTTTATGATTAAAGCAACTCTAATTGATAATGGGTTATTTAATTTAATTAATATAGATGAGTTTATGATAATACATTTTATTAGAATTAGTTTTATTTCAACAAATATTTTATTAAAAATTTAATTTTTGGGAAATTAGGATAGGATTATTATTCTTTTGTTGAAGTTTTAAAGGAAATTTCCTAACTTTAATTTACAAAATTAATATTATTTTTTAATTATTAAAACAAATGATTTTTTTTTTTTTTATTTTTTTCTTTAGTTTATTTTCATTTATTGGAGTTCGTCGTCATATTTTATTATGTTTAATAATATTGGAATTTATAGTTGTTAGAGTTTTAATTTTAATTTATTTTTACTTGACTTTAAATTTTTATTCTCTTTATTTATATATTTTTTTTATAACTATTTTTGTGTGTGAAGGTGTCTTAGGGTTAAGAGGGTTAGTTTATTTTATTCGTTATTATGGAAATAATTATTTAAATTCCATATTTATATGATAAATATTTTTTATATATTTTCTTTGATCCCATTTATTTTTATTTACGATATTTATATATTTCAACTTTCTTTTTTATTTTTAATAATTATAATTTTCAAATCAAATTTTTATATGTTTTATTGTTCAGTTTCTTATTTTTTTGGAGTTGACTTTTATTCTTATTGAATACTATTTCTTTTAGTTTTTATTATTATAATAACTTTATTTTGTTTTAATTACTTTAATTTTATTATTTTTTTTTTTGTTATTTTGGTTTTAATATTAAGACTTAAATTAGTTTTTTTTTCTATAAATATTTTAATAATATACATATTTTTTGAATTTAGTTTAATTCCTTTAATTGTATTAATTTTTGGTTGGGGTTATCAACCTGAACGGTTAATTTCTGGGTTTTATCTATTTTTTTATACTTTGTTTTCTTCATTACCTTTATTAATTTTTATTTTTAATTTATATTTTTATAATAGATTTTTTTTTGATTTAGTTTTAAAGTTAAATTATTCTTTTTACTTAAATTTTTGTTTAATTTTTTCTTTTTTAGTTAAATTTCCTATGTTTATACTTCATTTTTGACTTCCTAAAGCTCATGTTCAAGCCCCTTTATTTGGTTCTATAATTTTAGCTGGAATCACTTTAAAATTAGGGGGTTACGGAATAATTCGGTTTATATTTATGTTTGAAGATATTTTTTTTTATTATGGGTATATTTGGTATTCTTTAAGAATTTATGGTTCTTTACTTGTTTCTTATATTTGCTTAATTCAATCTGATTTAAAGTTTTTAATTGCTTATTCCTCTATTTCTCATATGGGTTTATGTATTATAGGATTTTCAAGAATATTAAGATTAGGTGTATTAGGTTCTTATTTAATATTAATTTGTCATGGATTTTGTTCTTCTGGTTTATTTTGTTTAGCAGGTTTTTATTATAATTATATTTATAGCCGTAGATTTTTTATTAATAAGGGAATAATAAATTATTTTCCTTCCATGAGAATATTTTGATTTTTTTTTTGTTCAATTAATATAAGTTGCCCCCCTAGAGTAAATTTTTTATCTGAATTTTTAATTATGAATAGAATAATTTCTTATTCAAGAATTTCTTTATTTTATATATTTTTAATTTTTTTCTTTGTTTCTTGTTTTAATTTTTATTTATTTAGTTATATAAATCATGGGAAGATATATTTTTCATTTAGAATAGAATTAGGGAGAGTTATACATTATATAATTGTTTTTTTTCATATAATTTATTTATTAATATTTAATTTTTATTTTTATTTTATTTTATTTTATTTGAATAGTTTTTTATAAAATTAAGGTCTGTGGATTCTTAGATGGGTTCCCCTTCAAATTCTGGTTAGTTTAATTTATTTGAGTTGATCTTTTTTTTTTTTTTTTTTTTTTTTTTTTTTTTTTTTTTTTTCTTTATATTTAATTATTTATAATCATGTAATTTTTGTTGACTATACTATTTATAGACATAATTCTTTTAATTTAAGATATATTTTATATTTAGATTGATTAAGAATAGTATTTATTTCTGTAGTTATATTCGTTTCTTCTATAGTAATTTTTTATAGTTACATATATATAGGTTGTTATAGATATTCTTTTATTCGTTTTTTTTTTATTATTTTATTTTTTATTTTTAGAATATTATTAATAATTATTAGTCCTAGTATGATTAGAATTATGTTAGGTTGAGATGGTTTAGGTCTTGTTTCTTATTGTTTAGTTATTTATTATATACCTTTAAGGAGATATTTATCTGGAATAATTACTTGTTTAACAAATCGTATTGGAGATTTTGGTTTATTAATATCTTCAGTTTGGTTAATTTCTTACGGTTCTTGACATTTTATTTTTTATTTAGATTATTATAATTTAAATATTTTTTATTTATTAATTTTTTCTTGTTTTACTAAAAGTGCTCAATTTCCATTTTCTTCTTGATTACCAATAGCTATATCAGCTCCTACTCCTGTTTCTTCTTTAGTTCATTCTTCTACTTTAGTTACTGCTGGGGTATATTTAATTATTCGGTTTTATTCTAATTTATTTTTTTTTAATAACTTATTAATTTATTTAAGATTAATTACTGTTTTATTTTTTTCTTTTTGTGCTAATTATGAATATGATTTAAAGAAAATTATTGCTTTATCTACTTTAAGTCAACTTGGTTTAATAATATTAAGAATTTTTATTGGTTTACCAGATTTTTGTTTTTTCCATTTAATTAGACATGCAATATTTAAATCTTTAATATTTCTTTGTTCAGGAATTTATATTTATTATATAAATGATAATCAAGATATTCGTTATATAGGTTGCGTTAGTATATTAATACCTTTAACTTCCTCTTGTTTTAATATTTCAAATATTTGTTTATGTGGTATTCCATTTTTATCTGGATTTTATTCTAAGGATCTTATTTTTGAGTCATTTAGATTAATATCTTTTAGATTTTTTTTTTATTTTTTTTTTTATTTAACTATTGGCTTAACTTGTTTGTATTCATTTCGTTTATTTTATTATAGAATAATTAAATCTTTTTCGATGATTTGTTTTATAGGATTTTATGATTATTTTAGAGAAATAAAATTTAGAGTCTTATTTTTAACCTTAATTTCAATTTTTTTTGGTTCATTTTTTAATTGAGTTTTAAATTTTAATTTATATTTTGTTTTTTTACCTTTTATTATAAAAATTATTACTTTATTAATTATTTTATTTGGTTTATTTATTTCATATGAGTTATTTTGTATTAAAATATTTTTATTTAATTTTTTTTTTTTTTTTTTATTTGGAAATATGATTTATTTGTCTAGATATTTTTTTTTTTTTTATTATTTTATTTATTTAAAAATTTCTTTGTATTCCTATTCTTTAATTAATTGAGGTGAATATTATGGATTGTTTGGGTTAGTAAATATGTCAATATTATTGAATAAATTTTTTTATGTATATATAAGTAATAGATTAATTTTTTTAATTTCAGTTATGGTTTTGTATTTTTTTTTTTTTATTTACTTTTATAGTTTAATTTAGAATTTAGTTTTGAAGTTACTAAGGTAATTTTTTTTTAAAAGTAATTTTCAAAAGTTGATTACCTTTTTTTTTATTGAAAATAAAATGTTTTAATTTAAACTATTTGAAATTTAAGAGATAAACGGATTTTAACCGCTTTAAAAATTAGTTAGCAGCTATTTAAATTTCTTAATCTCTTTTAATTAGGTTAATTCCATTATTCTTATTAACAATAAGATGCCTCATTTTTGGCTTTAATTAAAACATTGGAGATTTCTCTAATTTTAGGTCGAAACTAAATGTAAAATTTATTACTTCTATGTTTTATTTTAAAGTTAACTTTTAAAGTACCTTTTAATTGCAAATTAAATATTATAATTAAATATAACTCTTATTTAGTTCATTTTAATATTCCATTTTTTCATTCATGGTAAATTCCAAAAATTAAGATTATGATTATTGTTGTTGTAGATAAAATTCAGTATTTTATTATACTTATCTTTATTGTTAAAATTATTGGTATAATAATAATAATTTCAATATCGAAGATTAAAAATATAATTCCAATAATAAAGAAGTGTGTAGAAAATGGTAATCGTTTATTTGATATTGAGTTAAATCCACATTCAAACGGAGATATTTTATTAAAATTTAATTTTTTTTTTTTTATTAAGGTTATTACAAATGTTGATATAAAAATCAAGATAAATAAAATTATTATACAAAATATTATGATTAATATAATTATTCATTTTATAAAACCTTAAAGTTGGAAGCTTTATATACTTATTATACTAAATGAATATATTCCTCATCAATAAACTGAAATATAAAGGAATAATCATACTAAATCAACAAAGTGTCAATATCATGCTGATGATTCAAATCCAACTATATGTTTACTTGAAAAATGAAGTTTTTTTATACGAATGGTGGATGTTAAAATGAATACTGTCCCAATAATAACGTGGATTCCATGAAATCCTGTTATTAAAAAGAATGTAGATCCAAATACTGAATCTGCAATTGTGAATCTTAGTTCTAAATATTCATATATTTGAATTATCGTAAAGTAAATTGCTATTAAAATTGTAATAATAAGTCTTTTTATTGTTTGATTAAATATTTTAATTAATATTCTATTATGAGCTCATGTAATAGAAATACCTGATGATAATAAAATAATAGTATTTAATAGAGGAATATTTATTGCATTAATAGATTTAATTCCTATTGGAGGTCAATTTATACCTACTTCTATTCTTGGTGCTAATCTTATATGAAAAAAAGCTCAAAAAAATGATAAGAAAAATATTACTTCAGAGATAATAAATATTATTATACCTCATTTTATTATTTGAGAAATTTTTTTATTATGTATTCCTTGAAATGTCGATTCACGTACAATATCTCGTCATCATTGATAAGATACTATAAAAATTATTATTATTCCTAATATTATTGTATATATATTTATATTTTTTATTCATATAATTGAGCCTGTTATTATCGAGAATACTCTTATTGATGCTAAAATTGGTCATGGTCTATTATTAACTATGTGAAATTGATGATTATTCATATTTAAACTTCTTTAGAATAAAGTGTTATAAGAGTTATAAAAACGTATGATTGAATAATAGCTACAGCTAATTCAAATATTATTATTAATATTATAATTATTATTATTAAAATTATATTTTTTTCTCCTATAAGAGAGAATATTAAATGTCCTGCAATTATATTAGCTGACAAACGTACAGCTAATGATATTGGTCGAATTAAATTTCTTGTAAATTCAATTAAAATTATTAATGGTATCAATATTGATGGGGTATTTTTTGGTAATATATTTGCTATTATAATTTTAGTATTTTTTTTTCAACCAAATATTATATATGCTGTTCATAAAGGTAATGAAAATGATAGAGAGAAAACTAAGTGAGATGAAGAGGTAAATACATAGGGTACTAGTCCTATAATATTATTAACTAAAATAAATATAATTAAAACTGAGAATATAAGTTTAATAGATTTATATCTTGAATTTATTTTAATTTCTTCATTGATAAATTTAATTATTTTATTAATTATTGATTCATAAATGTTATTTTTTTTTCAAAATTTTTTTGGTAAAATAAAGATGAAGATTATAGATCTTAATCAGTTTAAAGATATTTTTCCTGTACACGGGTCAAAATTAGAAAATAGGTTTATTATCATTTTCATTTTATTATTTTATTTTTTTTAATTATTTTTAATATTTTATTATTTTTTTTAAAGTATAATGAAGTTATTATTATTAAAAATATAATTGAAAATTGCATTATTAGAATTGATCATCATATTGGTGCTATTTGTGGCAAAAATCATTATTATAACTTTAATTTGACAAATTAATATTTTTATTTAAACTAGATTTTTTTCATTAAGAGTAATTGTTATATTACTAAATTTTGGTTTAAGAGACCAATTCTTACTTTAAGATTCTTAATGAAAAATTTTTTATTCATTTAATAAAGTATTTAAAATTAATTCTTTCAATTATGATTGGTATAAATCTGTGATTTGCTCCACAAATTTCTGAGCATTGACCAAAATAAATTCCTGGTCGTGAGATAAATATTTTTGCCTGGTTAATTCGTCCTGGTATTGAGTCTACTTTAATACCAAGAGATTGAATAGTTCAAGAATGAATAACATCAGTTGAAGTAGTAATTATCCGAATTTTTGTTTTTATAGGTAAAATTAATCGGTTATCAGTTTCTATAATTCGAATATTTTCTATTTTATTCGGTTTTATAAATGATTCAAATTCAATTTTTTTGAAATCTGAGTATTCATACGATCAGAATCATTGATTACCAATTCTTTTAAATGTTAATATTGGTTCTGATATTTCTTCAATTAGGTATAGGATTCGAATTGATGGTAATGCTACTATGATTAAGAATAATGCTGGAAGAATTGTTCAAATTATCTCAATTATTTGTTCTTGATTAATTATTATATTAATTAATTTATTTATTATAATGTATATGATTGTATATATAACTATTACTGTAATAATTATAATAATTATTATGGTGTGGTCATGAAATATAATTATTTGTTCTATTATTGGTGATGAGGGATCTATAAATAAGAGATTTTTTCATATTTTAATTTTTAATAAAATAATTAAATTATTTATAAATGAATTTTAAGTTCATGGCATATTTTCTGCCATATTAAAATTTTAAAATAAATGGAATTTCGTAAAATGAATGTTCTTGAGGAGGTAATTTTTGTAATCATTCAATTGATGTTTTATTATTAAATGAGTAAACAATTATTCGTTTTGCTAGCAATCTTTCTCAAATATTAAAAATTAATATAAGGATTCTCATGAATGAAATTATTCTACCTAATGATGATGTAATATTTCATGCTACTATGGAATCTTGAAAATTTGAATATCGTCGTGGTATTCCATTAAGTCCTAGTATATGTTGAGGAAAGAAGGTTAAATTAACTCCAATAAATATAGTAAAGAATTGAATTTTTATTCATTTTGTATTTAATAATAATCCTGTAAAAAGTTCATATCATTGAGTAATTCCTGCTATAATAGCAAAGACTGCTCCTATTGATAGTACATAATGGAAGTGGGCAACTACATAATAGGAATCATGTATTACAACATCAATAGATGAATTGGATAATATTATTCCGGTTAATCCCCCAATTGTAAATAGGAACACAAATCCATAAGATCATAAAAGAGAAATTGAAAATTTTATATTTGATCCAAATAATGTTGCTAATCAACTAAAGATTTTAATACCTGTTGGGATAGCAATAATTATAGTTGCAGATGTGAAATACGCTCGTGTGTCTACGTTTATTCCAACAGTAAATATGTGGTGCCCTCAAACAACAAATCCTAAAATTCCAATTGCTATTATCGCATAAATTATTCCTAAAGATCCAAATGATTGGTTTTTTCCTGTTTCTTTATTAATGATATGTGAAATAATTCCAAATCCAGGAAGAATTAAAATATATACTTCTGGATGACCAAAAAATCAGAATAAATGTTGGTATAGAATTGGGTCTCCCCCACCTGCTGGATCAAAAAAAGATGTATTAATATTTCGGTCAGTTAAAAGTATTGTAATTGCGCCAGCTAGAACTGGTAATGAAACTAGAAGAAGAATAGCTGTAATTAGAACAGATCAAACAAATAATTGTATTTGTTCAATTTTTATTTCTATTGCTCGTATATTTATAATAGTTGAAATAAAGTTAATTGCTCCTAAAATTGATGAAATACCTGCTAAATGTAATGAAAAAATTGATATATCAACTCTAGGCCCTGAATGTGCAATATTTCTGGAAAGAGGTGGGTAAACAGTTCATCCTGTTCCACTTCCTATTTCTGTAATTGATCTTGAAATTATTAAAATTAGAGATGGGGGTAAAAGTCAAAATCTTATATTATTTATTCGAGGGTAAGCTATATCAGGGGCACCAATTATTATAGGTACAAGTCAATTTCCAAATCCACCAATTATAATAGGTATAACTATGAAAAAGATTATGATAAATGCATGTGCTGTAACAATTGTATTATAAGTTTGTCTGTTATTAATTATTGATGTCAAAGAAGATAATTCTATTCGAATAATTATTCTTAATATTATTCCTAATATTCCTGATCATATTCCAAATATAAAGTAAATTGTCCCAATGTTTTTGTGGTTAGTAGAAAATAATCATTTTTTCATAAGATTAAGATTAAGGTGTCTGATTTAGGTGGTAAATTGTAAATTTACTTAAGAATTTTAATTCTCTTAATAATCTTATATTTTACATGTAGAATATTAATTTGCAAAATTAAAGGTGTTAATATTAACTAAGATTTATCAATCTGATTTATTTAACTTTGAAGGTTAATAGTTTTATTTAACTTAAAATCTTTAAATTTTTCTTAAAATAATTATTGGTAAGAAGATAAAGTTAATTATTAACTTTAATGATTCATTTAAAGATTTTTTTTTTAAGCCTGTTTTATTTATTGATAGGTAAAATATAAGGTATGATGTTATAAATTTTATATACATAAATATTATGAATGTAGAAGAAATTATAAATAAAAATATTAAAAGTATTTCTTTATTTTCAATAATAATTTTTATTACYAAAATTTTATTAAAAAATCCTAATAAAGGAGGTATTCCTCCTAATGAAAATATTGAAATTGCCATATTTATTTTTGATAATTTTGTTTTTGAATTAAATATTATTTGGTTAATAAATTTAATTTTATTATTTTTTAATTCGATTACAATTAAATATATAATTAAAAAGTAATTAATTATGAAATAAATTCACATTTTAATATTAGATGTTAAAATTAATATTATTCTTAAGTTAATAATTGAAGAATAAGCTAGTATTTTTTTTGTTATTGTTTGATTAATAATTATGATTGTTGGAATAATTAATGAAATAATAATAATTATATTTATGTTCAAATTAATGATTGAAATTAAATTCAGAGGTGCTAGTTTTATAACAGTAAATATAATAAATATAGTTTCAAATTTAATTCCTTCAATTATTCTAATTATTCAAGCTTGAAAAGGTGCACCACCTATTTTTATAATTAATCTTAATAATATTATTAGTATAAAATTATTTTCTGTTTCTAATAAATTTATTATTATTCTGAAAATTAAAATTATTGATGTTAAACTTTGAATAATAAAAAATTTTATAATTCTTTCTGAGTTTTTTATTTTTTTGTTTATTATTAGTGGAATAAATGATATATTAGATATTTCAATTATAATTCAAATTATAATTATTGAATTTGATGATATAGCTAATGAAATTCTAAAGGTTAAACTTGAAAAAAATATTAAATTAGAAGAATTATTAAAAATTAAAAAGAAGGTTATAAATCCTATATTTAGGGTATGAACCTAAAAGCTTTTAATTTAGCTTATCTTTTTGTAAAATGTTGTTTGATGCATTTGGAATTTTGAATTCTAAGGTTAAAGTTTAATTCTTTATTTTACAATAAGAGTAAATTCTTACATAATTTATTCTATCAGAATAATCCTTTTTCAGGCATCTTATT